AGTAATTTGCCGAAGCTGTGAGATTTAAATAGATAAAGAAAATCGGTAGGGGAGCGTTCTGTTCTAGATTGAAGCAATAGCGATAGCGGTTGTGGACGAAGCAGAAGTGAGAATGTCGGCTTGAGTAGCGAAAACATGGGTGAGAATCCGATGCCCTGAAAACCTAAGGTTTCCTCCGGAAGGCTCGTCCGCGGGGGGTAAGTCAGGACCTAAGGCGAGGCTGAAAAGCGTAGTCGATGGACAATAGGTTGATATTCCTATACTATTCTTTATTGACAACGAGGGACGAAGGCAGCTAGACTAGCCAAGTATTGGTTATTGGTTTAAGTGTACGAGGTGTTGAGAAGTAGAGAAAATACTTTGAGCTGAGTCATGAATAAGGAATAACGTGCGCGTTATGTGAAATAGTTGATGTTATACTTCCAAGAAAAGCTTGCACTGTCTTAGATAAAGAATACCTGTACTCTAAACCGACACAGGTGGGTTGGTAGAGTATACTAAAGGGCGCGAGATAACTCTCTCTAAGGAACTCGGCAAAATAACCCTGTAACTTCGGGAGAAAGGGTACCTTCTAGGTTGCAATAACAAGGTCCAAGCGACTGTTTACCAAAAACACAGGTCTCCGCTAAGTTGTAAGACAACGTATGGGGGCTGACGCCTGCCCAGTGCCGGAAGGTTAAAGAAGTGGGTTAGTCCTTGACGAAGCTGACGACTGAAGCCCCGGTGAACGGCGGCCGTAACTATAACGGTCCTAAGGTAGCGAAATTCCTTGTCGGGTAAGTTCCGACCCGCACGAAAGGCGTAACGATTTGGACACTGTCTCAGAGAGAGACTCGGTGAAATAGACCTGTCTGTGAAGATGCGGACTACCTGCACCTGGACAGAAAGACCCTATGAAGCTTTACTGTAACTTGAGATTGGCTTCGGGTTCTATCTGCGCAGTATAGGTGGGAGGTTTTGATATTGGTTTTTTGGAATCAATGGAGCCATCAGTGAGATACCACTCTGATAGAACTAGAATTCTAACCTTGTATCGTTAGCCGATCAGGGGACAGTTTCAGGCGGGCAGTTTGACTGGGGCGGTCGCCTCCTAAAAGGTAACGGAGGCGTACAAAGGTTTCCTCAGATCGGTCAGAAATCGATCGTAGAGTGCAAAGGCAAAAGGAAGCTTGACTGTGAGACTTACAGGTCGAACAGAGACGAAAGTCGGTCTTAGTGATCTGGCGATATTGAGTGGAAAAGTCGTCACTCAACGGATAAAAGTTACTCTAGGGATAACAGGCTGATCTCCCCCAAGAGTTCACATCGACGGGGAGGTTTGGCACCTCGATGTCGGCTCATCGCATCCTGGGGCGGTAGTACGTCCCAAGGGTTGGGCTGTTCGCCCATGAAAGCGGTACGTGAGCTGGGTTCAGAACGTCGTGAGACAGTTCGGTCCATATCCGGTGTAGGCGTTAGAGTATTGAGAGGATTCTTCTCTAGTACGAGAGGACCGAGGAGAACATACCGCTGGTGTACCAGTTATCATACCAATGGTAAACGCTGGGTAGCTACGTATGGAAAGGATAACCGCTGAAAGCATCTAAGTGGGAAGCCCACCTCAAGATGAGTACTCTCTTTGTAAAAACAAGTAAGATCACGGCAAGACGAGCCGTTAAATACAATACCTACTCTTTAGAGAATGGTTTGCGAATAGGCATCAGGTAGAAGTATAGTAATATATTAAGCCGAGATGTACTAATAGATCGAGGCCTTGGACTTTTTTCTAGCTTCAAAAAGTATAGTTTTGGTGTTTAAAGCATAGTAGAACCACATTGATCCATCTCGAACTCAATCGTGAAATACTATGACAGTAACAATACTTAAGGAGTAGTCTTTTGGGAAGATAACTTATGCCAAGACGATTGGTTAAGTATTATCTTCTACTAAGAAAAAGAAACTTGAAAATTTATTTTTAGCAATTCTCCAGTCTTTACTTGTTTCTAAATGGAATATGCGATTATAGAAGCAAGTGGCCGGCAATTTTGGATAGAACCAAACAAATTTATAGAGTTTAACAGACTAATTTTTCAGGTTGGGAGTAAAATATTAGTCAGACGAATATTATTTGCAAAGAATCAATGCATTCATTATCTCGGTCAACCCTATTTAAGTAATACTTTTGTAGAAGGGCTGATTAGTAAACATTTTTTGGGACCTAAAGTCCTTGTTTTTAAAATGAAACCTAAAAAAAAATATCGTCGAAGTATAGGGCATAGACAGAAACTAACTAGACTACTTATTAATCATATGGAACGTTTTAAAGGAGTCTAAAATTAATATAGTTAATATGTTGACTATTATAATTAGTATATATATATATTTTTCTTATAATTTAAAATTGGAGTATAAAGAATTGTGTCTATTGGGATATTTGGAAATAAAATTGGAATGACACAAGTTTTTGATAATAATGGTTTAACTTTACCTGTTACTGTAGTTCGCGTTGGTCCATGTTTGATCACACAACTTAAAACAAAAAAAAGTAATGGATATAATGCAGTCCAAATTGGGTATTCAAAAGTTCGAGCTTTAAAATTAAAAAAAGCAGAACTAGGTCACTTCACTAAAAACGGATTACCACCGTTGTTACATTTATGTGAGTATAGAGTAGAAAATGTACAAGGGTATTCTTTAGGGCAAATTATTAATGTTAGTAATTTTGAAATTGGACAATTTGTTAATATTACTGGGAAGTCTATAGGTAAAGGATTCAGTGGAAACCAAAAACGACATAAATTTAAACGTGGGCCGATGACCCATGGTTCAAAAAACCATAGAGCACCAGGTTCGATAGGACCAGGAACCACACCAGGTCGAGTTTTTCCCGGTAAGCTTATGGCTGGACAATTGGGGGCAAAAAAAATTACAGTATCAAAATTAAAAATTATAGGAATAGATATAAAACAAAACCTTTTAATTTTAAAAGGAAGTGTACCAGGGAAGAGAGGAAACTTAATAAATATTGTTTCTTCAAATTAAATTTAACTAATAAACTAAAAAATTATCTATGGTTTCAAAAATATTTCTTAATTTACCCATTAAATCTGTAACTGGAGAATACAATGGACAAACTGTATTAATAGGATTAAAGTCAAATGAGAAAGGTACAAGCAATTATGTTATTCAACGTGCCTATCTAACACAAAGGTTTAATGAGAGACAAGGTACCTCTAATACTTTGACCCGAGCAGAAGTCAAAGGTGGAGGTCGTAAGCCTTGGCGACAAAAGGGTACTGGTCGTGCTCGTGCAGGCTCTAATACATCACCTCTATGGAAAGGTGGAGGTGTTTCTTTTGGTCCAAAACCAAAATTATATTTCAATAAAATAAATCGTAAAGAATGGCAATTAAGTTTACGGAGTTTATTAATAGCTAAACAAAGAGATATAACAGTACTAGAAACTTTTGATTGTTTATTTTATAAGACTGATAGCATAATTAAATTGTTAGCTACCTTTGATATAAATATCTCTGAGAATACAATATTTATTGTCTCAGAGATTCAAGAGCAATTCCTTAAATCGACTAGGAATATTAAAACTATCAAGATATTAGTTGCAAATAATTTAAATTTAAAACAAATTTTATTAGCTAAAAATATATTTATCACTAACGATGGTTTTAAAAAAATTGAGGAAACTTATAATGGCTCAAATAGAATTTAGTTCCAGTATTGATTTGATTAAATGTCCATTAACAACGACTAAAACAAATAGATTAATAGAAAACAATCAGTATGTATTTTTGGTAAATCCAAAACTCACTAAAACTAATGTAAAGAAAGCAATTGAGTTTTTATTTTGTGTGAAAATTATTAAGGTTAATAGTTGCAACCTACCTAAAAAAAAGCGTCGTGTAAGTCAATCTACCGGTGTTAGGCCTCGGTATAAAAAAGTGATAGTTAAATTAGCAAAGGATAATAAAATCAATTTCTTTTCAAATGACTAATTACATGAAGTATTTAATGAGGAGCAAAATTTATGGTTATTCGTATTTGTAAAGTTTATACTATTGGTACAAGAAATACAGTATTTTCTTCGTTTGATGAAATAACGAAATCTAAACCAGAAAAGAAATTGGTTAAAAAAAATCATAGGAAAAAAGGCCGTAATAATCAAGGACTAATAACAACCCGTCATCATGGTGGAGGTCATAAAAGACGATATCGGATTATTGACTTTAAACGTAAAAATCATAATATTTCCGGACAGGTATTTTCTATTGAATATGACCCGAATCGAAATGCTAGAATTGCATTAATATATTATAAAAATGGTGACAAAAAATATATTCTTTGTCCTGACTCATTAAAAGTTGGTGAAAAAGTTATCTCTGGTCCAACTGCTCCTTTGGAAATTGGAAATGCATTACCTTTAGAAAAAATTCCTTTAGGTACATCTATCCATAACATAGAATTATCATATAATAAAGGTGGTCAAATTGTTAGAGCCGCTGGAACTTCAGCCCGAATTTTAGCAAAAAAAAATAATTATGTGACATTACGTCTACCCTCAAAAGAAATTCGACTTATACATAAAAGTTGTTATGCCACAATTGGTAGTGTTAGTAATCGCGATCATAATAATATTAAACTGGGGAAAGCAGGGCGTAAACGTTGGTTAGGTGTTAGACCTACTGTACGTGGCTCAGTTATGAATCCATGTGATCACCCTCATGGAGGTGGAGAAGGACGTGCTACAATTGGACGACCAAAAGCTTATACTCCTTGGGGTAAGCCTGCTCTAGGTGTCAAAACAAGAAAAAAAGAAAAATATAGTGATATTTATATAGTTCGTCGAAGAATATAAAGTTACTCGTTCTTATAATTTTATCTCTAATCAATTTATGACAAGATCTTTTCGTAAGGGACCTTTTATAGCTTACCATTTACTACAAAAAGTCGAACAGTTAAATAAAAAGGGAACAAAAAATTCAATAAAAACTTGGTCTCGTTCGTCTATGATTATTCCAGCAATGATTGGTCATACAATTTCAGTTTATAATGGTAAAAAGCATATCCCTATTTTTATTTCTGAGCAAATTATTGGCCATAAGCTTGGGGAATTTGTACCAACTAGAAACTTTCGATCACATATTAAAAGTAGTGATAGACGTATAAAAAATAAATAAATTTCAAAACCTATCTAATCTATAAATGGAAAATAAACAAACAGCAAAAGCTGTAAGCAAATATATTAGAATATCGTCAACTAAAGTTCGACGTGTTTTAGATCAAATTCGTGGAAGATCTTATTTGGAAGCTTTGATGTTATTAGAATTTATGCCTTATAGAGCGTGTGGACCTATTTGGCAAGTATTAAATTCCGCAGCTACAAATGCTGAATTTAATCACGGTCTTCATAAAGAAGATTTAAAAATTAAAACAGTCTTTGCTGATCAAGGACCAGTATTACGCCGATTTAGACCACGTGCCCAAGGTAGAGGTTATCAGATTCGTAAGCCAACTTGCCATATTACTATAATTTTAGAAATTACTAAATAAAATAATAGATATACATTATAATAAAACAAATACTAGACGAGATTATGGGACATAAAACACATCCTTTGGGCTTTAGGCTAGGACTCATACAAGAAGATAGATCATTATGGTATAGTAGAGCAAATTCTTATATACATTTATTAAAACAAGACTATCAGATTCGAGAATATATTTGTCAGTTTTTGACTGAAAATAAAGTCCCTCTTGCAGGAATAACTAAAATGCTTATTCAGCGTGATCAAAAAAAAAAAAAGGTATATGTCGAAATCCAATCTGTAGTCCCAGGTCGTATCATAGGAAACTCGGGGGCACTATTAAAGATCTTAGATCAAAAACTTCGTCAACTAATAACAGATAATATAGTTTTACTTAATATTGTTGAAATTAAAAACTCATACATTGAAGCACCTATATTAGTAGATGTTATAATACATAAATTAGAAAGAAGAGTAACATTCAGAAAATGTATTCGAGATACTATTCAACGTTATAAAGTTGAAACAGATTTGAAAGGAATAAAAGTTCAAATCTCAGGTCGCTTAAATGGGGCAGAAATTGCTAGAACAGAATGGGTAAGAGAAGGACGTGTACCACTACAAACAATACAAGCCAATATAGATTATTCTTATAAAACAGCTCAAACTACTTATGGAATTTTAGGAGTTAAAATATGGCTTTTAAAAAATGAAATATTAGCAAAAAACATTATTTAATAATAAAAAAATAAACTTTAAAATAATGCTTAGTCCTAAAAAAACAAAATTTAAAAAACAACATCGTGGTAGATTAAAAGGAAAAGCATCTCGTGGAAATAAGATTAATTTTGGAGACTATGCCATCCAAGCTTTAGAACCTACTTGGTTAACTTCACGTCAAATCGAAGCGACTCGTAGAACAATTACAAGATATACAAAACGCGGTGGAAAATTATGGATAACAGTTTTTCCAGATAAACCAGTAACAGCTAGAGCGGCAGAATCGAGAATGGGATCAGGAAAAGGCTCTGTAGAATATTGGGTAGCTATAGTGAAACCAGGTACTATTTTATTTGAATTGAGTGGTGTTCCTTTATCATTGGCAAAAGAAGCAATGAAAATTGCTTCCTATAAATTACCAATTAAAACAAAATTTCTTATAAAGTGAAGGAGATAATTTATCTTATATGAGTCTACCAAAAATAAATGAAATTAAAGCATTAACTCAAGATGAGATCGACAACGAAATTCTAAATATCAAAAAGCAACTATTTAAACTACGTATATGCCAAGCTACAAAACGCCCTTTTAAATCACATCAATTTAAGCATGGTAGACATAGGCTATCACAATTATTAATGAAAAAAATGAAAAAAAAGAAAAAAAAGAACACATAATTACTAATAAAAATCGCGAAAATTTATTAATAATAAGAACGAATAATTAAAAACTTATATAAGAAGGAATACAATTTTATGGTTAAATTGCAGAGACTTGGTATTGTAATAAGTAATAAAATGCAAAAAAGTGTTGTTGTTGCTGTTGAATATCGTTATAAACATGAATTCTATTCCAAAATTATCGTGCGGACAAAGCGTTACTTAGCACATGATCAAGAAAATAGTTGTGAAATTGGAGATGAAGTTTTATTAGAAGAAAGTCGACCATTAAGTAAAAAAAAACGTTGGCAAGTTAAAAAAATATTAAATAAAGTAGTAATGGTTAATTAAAGTTTTTAAAAATTTATTATGATACAACCACAAACATATCTAACGGTAGCAGACAATACAGGAGCAAAAAAAATTATGTGCATTCGCGTCCTAGGTGGTCGTCGTAAATATGCTCGACTTGGTGATATGATTATTGGAGTTGTAAAGGAAGCGACACCAAATATGTTAACTAAAAGATCTGAAATTGTTAAAGCTGTTGTGATTCGAACAAGAAAAAATGTTTCACGTAAAGATGGCACTAGCATTCGTTTTGATGATAACGCTGCTGTGATTATTAATAGTGATAAAAATCCAAAAGGAACGAGAATTTTTGGTCCAATTGCAAGAGAAATTCGTGATAAAGGTTTTACTAAAATTGTTTCATTAGCTCCGGAGGTTATTTAAATGAAAAAAAAACCGATCTTTAAAAAAAAATTACACTTAAAAATAGGTGAAAAAGTAAAAATAATTGCTGGACGAGAAAAGGGTAAAATAAGTTTTATAATAAAAGTTCTAAAAAAACAAAATAAGCTGATTGTTGAGGGAGTTAACATAGGGGTTAAACATATTAAGCCAAGTGGTAGTGGATCTGGAAAAAATGGTGAAATTAAGCGCATTGAATTTCCAATTCATAGTTCAAATGTATCAGCTTTTGAGGAGTAAAATTCTATGATAACGAAAGATAATACTAAGGTTGAAATAATAAATTTAAAGTCTCTTTATATAGATTTAATATCACCCAATTTAATTAAACAATTTAATTATATAAATAATCATCAAGTTCCAAAGTTAGTGAAAATTCAATTAAACCGCGGATTAGGGGTTGATGGTCAAAATAATAAAACTTTAAAAAAATCTATTGATGAGATATGCTTAATTACAGGTCAACAACCAATTTTAACAAAAGCAAAAAAATCAATCGCTGGTTTCAAAGTAAGGGAAGAAATGGTTTTAGGAGTTACTGTTACTCTTAGAAGTAAAAAAATGTATGCCTTTTTAGAAAAATTAATACATCTTGTTCTACCAAGAATTAGAGATTTTAGAGGTTTGAGCGTGAAAGGTTTTGATCATGATGGTAATTTTAATTTTGGGATTAAAGAACAATTAGTCTTTCCTGAAATTAACTATGAAAATGTCAATCAAATAAAAGGCTTTAATATTTCTATTATAACAACAGCACAAACAAAAGATGAGGGCATTGCTCTTCTTAAAGAATTTGGTTTTCCATTAACTGATTAAAAAGGAGTATTAAATATCGTGACCATAGACATTATTGCGGACACATTAACTCGTATCAGAAATGCGAATCTAGTTCGCCATCAGATTGTTCGAGTAATAAATACCAAATTAACATTTTCCATTGTGAAAATTTTAAAAGAAGAAGGTTATATTTCAAGTTTTGAAAAAATTAATATTTTAAATAAAAATTATTTATTACTTTGTTTAAAATATCAAAGTCAAAAGAGACAACCAACTATTACAGGCATACAAATAATAAGTAAACCTGGTTTACGAATTTATGTGAATAAGAATAATTTACCTAATGTTTTAAGTAATTTAGGAATCGCAATATTATCAACATCCAAAGGTATTTTAACAAATAATAGAGCAAAAAAATTAGGCGTTGGTGGTGAAGTTATTTGTTATATTTGGTAATAAAGGTTTAAATTTATATGTCAAGAATAGGGAAACTACCCATAAAGGTACCATCTAATATTCAAGTGGAAGTCAATCAACAAATCATTCAGATTTCAGGACCACATGGTAAGCTTTTTAGAAAAATTTCAGATTTAATTAAAGTGGAACTAGATAGTAACAATAATATTTACGTGAAGAAAAATGATAATACAAGAATAGCAAACCAACTTTATGGTTTAACAAGAACCTTAATTAATAATATGGTAATTGGAGTTTCAAAAAAATTTGAACGTAAACTACAACTTCAGGGAGTTGGCTATCGTGCTGAAGTGAAAGATAAAGATTTAATATTAAATCTAGGATATAGTCATCCAGTTTTAATAAAAATTCCTACAGGCATTAATATTATAGTAGAAAAAAATATAAGTATTATTATTACAGGGTTTGATAAAGAGTTAGTAGGTCAACTAGCAGCAACTATAAGGAATAAGCGCCCTCCTGAACCCTATAAAGGTAAGGGTATTTTATATAAAGGTGAAATTATTAAACGTAAAGTAGGGAAATCAGGGAAATAATAAATATATGGGTAAAAGAGACAAAAAAAAAATTAAAGGTAATAGAGATAAACCACGATTAGCGGTTTATCGTTCAAATAAACATATTTATGCTCAAGTTATTGATGATTTATCATCAAAAACAATTATAAGTTGTTCTACTTTAGAGGTAGAAGTAAAAGCTAAGTGTGAGAAGACTTCAAATAAAGAAGCTTCAAAAATTGTAGGAGAAACTATTGGTAAAAGGTTATTAAATGTAAATATTCAAGAAATTATATTTGATAGAGGTCAAAAACGTTATCATGGTAGAATAAAAGAACTTGCCGAAGGTATAAGATCAGTCGGATTAAGGTTTTAACCGTTGCAGTATTTAAATATATATAGCTATTAAGCTTTTTAACATAGATATGATTACTAAAAAAAAAACAATCCAGTGGGAAAAACGAGTAGTTAAAATTTCTCGGGTTTCTAAAGTAGTAAAAGGTGGAAAAAAAATAAGCTTTCGAGCAACAGTAGTCGTTGGGGATAAAGAAAAAAAAGTTGGGGTTGGAGTAGCTAAAGCTGACGAAGTTCGTACAGCTATAAAAAAAGCAGAAACTGAGGCAAAAAAAAAAATAATAACCATTCCTACTGCAGAAGGTAAAACAATTCCACATGCTATGATAGGAATTTTGGGAGGATCGAAAGTTTTCATTCGACCGGCAGTTCCAGGTACAGGTGTGATTGCAGGTGGTTCAGTTCGAATTGTTCTAGAACTTGCTGGTATTAAAAATATTTTATCCAAACAACTGGGTTCGAACAATTCTTTAAATAATGCTCGAGCTACTATAGTGGCATTGAAAAGTTTAACTACAATTCAACAAGTTATTACTAAAAGACAACTATCCTTAGAGCAAATAATAGGGAAATAAATCGAAAACTAAAGAAATTAGTAGGAAAACAACTTTTTAACATTAATATAAGAAAATTATTTATTTAATTCTTCCCATGGATTTACAATTAAGAAGTAAAAACACTCCCTCTTTTCAGCAGCGTTTCTTTTTAACGATGAGTTTACTTACTTTAATTCGGGTTGGTAGTTTTATACCACTTCCTTATATCGACTTACGAAGTCTTTCTCCCGCATTAGAAGTAAACACACCGACAACAGCAGTTAGTACAATCTTAAATAGTTTTTCTGGAGGTGCTAATGTACCTTTTAGTATATTAAGTCTTGGAATTTTACCAAATATAAATGCTTCTATTATAATTCAATTATTGACCACAATAAATCCAACTCTTTTAAAATTACAAAAAGAAGAAGGTGAATATGGTCGTCGTAAACTTACAGATTACACAAGATATTTAACCTTTTTTTGTGCTACTGTTGAAAGTGTTTTAGCAGCTTATAGTTTTCGTACATTAATTTTTAATTGGAATACATTAGTTTTAATACAAATAAGTCTTTCATTGATATCAGGTTCAATGATTATACTGTGGTTTAGTGAATTAATTACGAAAAATGGTATAGGAAATGGCTCTTCAATATTAATTTGTTTTAATATTGTTTCCAATTTTCCAGCCCAACTTAAAGCTATGGCTCTAGTTTTGTCTACTCAAAGTATTATAGTTATTCTTTTCATTATGGTAATATTTTTATTTACAACGGTTGGGTGTATTTATATAAATGAAGCTAGTGTAAAAATCCCATTAATTTCTGCTAGCCAATTATTACGTAATGTTAATAAACCATCATTATGGGGGAATAGTAACTTACCTCTTCGAGTTAATCAGGCAGGCGTAATGCCCTTAGTTTTTACTTCTTCAGTTATGGTTATTTTGTCATCTTTCATGAAATTAATTTATGTTCAATTAATTAATATAAAATTTTTTACATTTTTAACTTCTATCCCTACAAATTTTACTCTAGTAATTGAAAATTTTTTTTATTGGGTAACATACGGGATTTTAGTTTTTTTTTTTACGTCTTTCTATTCAACAATACTTTTAGACCCAAAAGATATGAGTGAACAATTCCGCAAAAATTCTGTCACTATAAAAGGAATTACACCAGGAATGTCGACACAAAGTTATTTATCAATTACAATTAAAAGGCTAACAATTTTAAATGCTGTTTCTCTTTTTTCTGTCCTTGTTTTATTAAATGGCCTAGAATATTTATTACCAGTAGATAATTTAAACTTGCGTGGGTTTGGACTAACCTCTCAACTTATTTTAGTTAATGTTTTAGTAGACACTTTTCGAAAAGTTCAAAATTTATTAAATGCAGAAAATATGTTCTAGACTTTTTAGAGATCCAGAGAATTAAAATATAATTAATAAAAAAACTATATAGTTAAAAAATATGAAAGTTAGACCCTCAGTAAAAAAAATATGCGAAAAATGTAGAATTATACGTCGCCACGGTCGCGTTCAAGTAATCTGTATCAATCTGAAACATAAACAAAGACAAGGTTAAAATAAAAAAGAAAATGGAGCCTAAATATGGTTAGATTTATTGGGATAGACTTGGCAAATAATAAAAGAATTAAGTATGCTTTAACAGCAATTTATGGAATTGGATTATCTCGGGCAAAAGAAATTTTAGATAGTGCTGGATTAGAAACTGCCGATGAATCAGGTCTTAGAACAAAAGACTTATCAGATGACGACATTAGTAACCTTAGAAAAGTGTTAGAAAAAAACTACCAACTGGAGGGAGACTTATATCGTTTAACTAATTTAAATATAAAACGTTTAATGGAAAATGGGTCTATTAAAGGTCGTCGACATCGTGTTGGATTACCTGTTCGAGGACAACGAACACGAACAAATGGAAGAACTCGAAAAGGAGGAAAAAAAATAGTGATAGGAAAAAATAAATAAATGAAATTAATTTCAGAGTGGAGAATCTAAAAATGATCAAAAAAATTAAGCGAACTATTGTTACAGGAATTATGCATGTAAAAGCTACTTTTAATAACACAATTATAACCATTAGTGATTTAAATGGAAATACATTATCATGGGCATCAGCTGGAAGTGTTGGATTTAAAGGATCTCGAAAAAGTACACCATTTGCATCACAAAGAGCTGCTGATAAGGCTGCATCTATAGCAAGAGATCTATATGGTTTAAGAAGATTAGAAGTAGTTTTAAGAGGTTCAGGCCCAGGTAGAGAACCTTCTATTAGAGCTGTTTCTCAAAAGGGGATACGAGTTATTTCTATTACAGACGCAACATATGTACCTTACAATGGTTGTCGTCCACCTAAACGTAGAAGAGTTTAAAATGAAAAAAAATCTCGAAGATGAAATCTATACAACAGATATCAAGAGTAAAAATTATAAATTAAAACAGAGAGGTGAAAAATGAATCTCACACATAAATGTAAGTGTGTAGACTTAGATTTATCAAACCCTCATGAATTCTATGGGCATTTCATTTTTACTTCTTTAAATAAGGGTGATAGTACTACGATTAGTAACCTAGTAAGACGTATATTACTCTCAAATTTATATGGTGTTCGGATTACTGGTGTTCGAGTTGCTGGTTTAAACAATGAGTTTTTACCTTTAGAAGGAGTTCGAGAAGATTTTCTTGAGGTTTTACTAAATTTAAAAGATATTATTTTTTTTACAGAAACAGGGATTAAGGAAACTTATTATGGAAAGTTAAACGTAGAAGGTCCAGCTATCATAACAGCTGGGGCTTTAAGCTTACCAGAAGAGGTTAAAGTATTAAATCCAAAGGCTTATTTATTAACCATTTCCGACAAATCTAGTATTGAATTAGAAATAAAAATAGAACATGGAAAGTCATATGTTTTCGCTAAAGACCAAAAACCTGAGGGTTTAGAAGACTATATTCCTATTGATTCTAATTTTGCACCAATAGTAAAAGTTAATTCTTTTATTAGTAACTTACCACAAGGTATCGAAAATACTCGTGAAGATCTTCACCTTGAAATTTTTACAAATGGTACAATATTACCCCAGTATGCACTTATACAAGCAAGAATAATGAGTGGGTATTTATTATCATCAATAACAAATATTGAGTTTTTAGATTTAAATACTATAAAAAGTAAACATAAAATATTAAATTTTATAGATAAATCAACGAAAAATATTAAAGTAATAAAGTTGACAGATCAAAGTAGTCAAGGAAAAGAGAAACTCATCAAAAAACAGGGAAGTAGAAAAGAAAAGAAAATTGAAGTTGCTTCACCAGAAGAGAATTCAGACGATCTAAACTTATCAAAAGTAGATCGTATGAAGAATGCACCTTTAAAATTATTAAATTTATCTAATCGAATAATTAATGCTTTGAAAAAGGCTAATCTAACTTCTATTTGGGATTTAACAGAATCTACACCAACTTACTTAAAATCTATAGAAGGGTTGGGACCAAAATCAGTAATAGAAATAAAAATGAAACTTGATCTTTTTTATCAAGACACTATTGATTTCTAATAAAGTAAATTAAATTTTTTTTCCAAAGTGAAACTTATAGTATAATATTTTATATAATTTAATATTTTTATGAAAAATACATTTATTCCTTCAAATATAGATTTAAAACAACAATGGTATATAGTAGATGCAAAGGATAAATGTTTAGGAAGACTATCCACAAAAGTCGCTACTTTATTGAGAGGAAAAAATAAAAGTATTTTTACCCCTGCCCAAGATATTGGAGATTACGTAATAATAATTAACGCAAATAAAATAATGTTAAGTGGTAAAAAATCAATAAAAAAAACTTATTTCCGTCATTCTGGTAGACCTGGGGGAAAGACAATTGAAAGTTTTGAAAGTTTACAACGTCGTATTCCAGAACGTATCCTTGAAAAATCTATTAAAGGAATGCTTCCTAAAAATCGTCTAGGTCGAAAATTATTTACAAAGTTAAAAGTATATAAAGGCCAAGATCATCCACATTTGGCTCAAAAGCCACAAATAATAGAATTATAATAATATAAAATTTATGACAAGCAAAAACAAAAATGACTCCTATATCTATGGAATTGGAAGAAAAAAAGAATCTAGAGCTATTGTTTATTTAATACCTTTTTCAGAATCGAAGTCTCGACTACGCTTTGAGGTAAATGGTCAGAAAGCCGAAGAACACTTTCAAGGGAATTATACCTATTTAAAACAAATAACTTCACCTTTAAGAGTTTTAAAATTAGAAGGAAGATATAAAATTCAAGTGAATGTCAGAGGAGGAGGATTAACTGGGCAAGCAGAGTCGATCAAATTAGGAATTGCTCGGGCTCTTTGTAAAATTAATAAGCCTTCAAATTTTAGACCTATTCTAAAATTTGAAGGTTTCTTAAAACGTGATGCACGAATAAAAGAACGCCGAAAATATGGTTTAAAGAAAGCCCGAAAAGCTTCTCAGTCCTCAAAACGTTAATTTTAAATTAGATTTTAATCTTTATTCATTTAATTTTATAGCAATCATTCTTAATATGCCAAAAAAGAATATACATCCAAATTGGATTAGTAATGCGAAAGTTTATTACGACGGCCAATTAATTATGATTGTAAGTTCAACAAAACCTGAATTACATGTTGATATTTGGTCAGGTAATCACCCATTTTATACTGGTCTACAAAGAATTATAGATACTGAAGGTCGTGTTGAAAGGTTTTTAAAGAAATATAAAATTGAAAATACAGTTATTTGAAACTAATAAATAAATTAATATAAAATATTTAATTCTATGCCAACTATACAACAACTTATTCGGTTAAAAAGAAAAAAAATTCAACCTCGGACAAAATCTCCAGCCCTTAAAAGTTGTCCACAAAGAAGAGGCGTTTGTACTCGTGTCCACACGATTACACCAAAAAAGCCAAATTCTGCAATAAGAAAAGTTGCTCGGGTTAGGTTAACTTCTGGTTTTGAAGTTACAGCTTATATCCCTGGGATTGGGCATAATTTACAAGAACATTCTGTAGTTTTACTTCGTGGAGGAAGAGTTAAAGATCTACCTGGAGTACGTTACCATATTATTAGAGGAACTCTAGATACAATTGGAGTAAAAGATCGATATCAAGGTCGTTCAAAATATGGAGTGAAAAAACCAATAATTAAAAATTAACCCAATAAATTAAATTATGTCACGTCGTACAAATAGGAAAAGAAAATTTAGTATTGCAGACCCAATGTATGAAAGTTTTTTAGTTAATTTAATGGTATCTAAAATTTTAAAAAATGGAAAAAAAACTATTGCCCAAAAAATAATTTATGAAGCATTTGATATAATAAAAAATCGGACAAATATTCACCCATTAAAAATTTTTGAAAAAGCTATAAAAAATGTAAGTCCTTCTGTTAAAATAAAAGCTAGACGAGTTGGTGGTTCTACATATCAAGTACCTATGGAAGTAAAAAGATTTAGAGGAATTAATTTAGGTTTAGGTTGGTTAATACAATTTGCAAGGGCTCGTTCAGGAAAAAGAATAGCAGTAAAATTAGCAAATGAAATTATTGATGCTTATCGAGGTTCTGGGAATTCAATTAGAAAAAAAGAAGAAACCCATCGGATGGCAAGATCAAATAAAGCTTTTGCTCATTTTCGTTAATATTAATATTAATTAAATAAGATTTAATTAAGCGCCAAAAGTAAAAATAAAAAAAATAAAAAAAAGGACTATAAACTATGGCTCGTGAAAAATTTGATCGTACAAAACCACATATTAACATCGGAACAATTGGGCATGTAGATCATGGTAAAACAACATTAACAGCAGCAATTACTTCAGTTTTAGCATTAAGCGGTGATTCTAATGCTAAAAAATACGAGGATATCGATGCAGCACCTGAAGAACGTGCACGTGGAATTACTATAAATACAGCACATGTTGAATATGAAACAGCAACTCGACATTATGCACATGTAGATTGTCCAGGTCATGCTGATTATGTTAAAAATATGATTACTGGTGCGGCACAAATGGATGGTGCTATTTTAGTTGTTTCAGCAGCTGATGGGCCAATGCCTCAAACGCGTGAACATATTTTATTGTCTAAGCAAGTTGGTGTACCACATATTGTTGTCTTTTTAAATAAAGAGGATCAAGTTGATGATATAGAATTAGTTGAATTGGTCGAACTAGAAGTTCGGGAATTACTATCAAATTATGATTTTCCAGGTGATGATATACCAATAGTAACTGGTTCAGCTTTACAAGCTCTCGATGCTATAAATACAAAACCTGATCTAAAAAGAGGAGATAATGAGTGGGTTGATAAAATCTATACTTTAATGGATTCAGTTGACAATTATATACCAACCCCAATACGGGACGTAGAGAAAACATTTTTAATGGCAATTGAGGATGTTTTTTCAATTACAGGAAGGGGTACAGTAGCCACAGGTAAAATTGATCGTGGAATTATAAAAGTAGGTGAGACCGTTGAATTAGTTGGTTTAGGTGATACTAAATCTACTACAGTAACAGGTGTAGAGATGTTTCAGAAAACTTTAGATGAAGGTGTTGCGGGTGATAATGTAGGGATTTTATTACGCGGATTACAAAAAGTAGATATTGAACGTGGTATGGTCTTATCTAAGCCTGGAACAATTACACCACACAACACTTTTGAATCAGAAGTTTATGTCTTAACAAAAGAAGAAGGTGGTCGCCATACTCCTTTCTTCATAGGTTATAGACCTCAATTTTATGTAAGGACAACAGACGTTACCGGACAAATTCTACGCTTTAATGCTGATGATGGCTCTAAACCAGTTATGGTTATGCCAGGTGATCGTATTAAAATGACTGCAGGGCTAATTTCTTTAATTGCAATTGAAGAAGGTATGCGATTTGCGATCCGCGAAGGTGGTCGAACTATTGGTGCTGGTGTTGTCTCAAAAATTATTAAATAAAATTATTTATTATGGCAAATAAAAAAATAAGAATTGTTTTACAATCCTTTAATCATTTAATTTTGAAAGAATCGTGTCAACTAATATTAGATCTCTTAGCAACTGAAAAATCTATTTTAACTATTGTCGGTCCTATATCGTTTCCTACGAAAAAAAGATCTTATTGTGTATTAAGATCTCCACATGTTAATAAAGATTCTCGTGAACAATTTGAAATCCGTCGATATAAAAAAATTATCGACATTCAAGCTAACTCAACAGAAATTATAGATATTTTATTATTATTAAATCTTTCTCCAGGTGTTTTAACTGAATTATTTAGTTCTAGATAATAACAAACTAATTCAGTTACTATTTTTATTTTTAGTTAGGGTTAAAAGTTTATTTTAACCCTAACTAGAAACAAAAATATTATGCTAGAACTAACTCATCCAATTTAAAATTTGATGTATTTGTCCCGCTATAATTGACTTTTTTAAATCTGATTAAAACAGGATAGTTTGAAGCTCGTTTTTCTATTACAACAACATTTCCAACATCATTATACCAATACGATTCTTTTCTTAAAATTCTTACTTTAGCTCCTTTTTCGATCACCATTTTAGTTTTATAATAGTAACTATATTTATTTATTAATTAATGATTATAACTACTATTATAATATAATTTTATAGAAGTTTACAGGAAACTCTTAATAACTTGTTTTTTAACTGAAAATATGTTATTAATATATTATTATTTATATATAGTAAGGAGAAGTATTTATGAAAAATGAAAACTTAAGGGATTTCTTTTTACTTTTTATTGGGTTAGTTATTGTTTCGGGTTTTTTCTACTTGAAATGGGATAGTTTTTTAGATTTAGCAAATAATTTACTTAATTTTAAAAATAGTCACCCAAGTCAAATGATTTCATTTGATAAATTTTTAAGTTATCTAGAAAGTGGTAATATTAAAAAAGCAGATTTATATGAGAATGCTGAAATTCTAGTTTTTGATGGTTTCAATTCTTTAGGAGAGAAATTAGAACATATTGGTGTGAAAGTACCGGTCAGAAATTCTTCTTTAATTTTAGAATTAAGAGAATACCAAATTGATTTTAATACTTACCCATCTATCAGTTTTAATTCTATTTGGTCCATTCTGAGTGCTCTTATAATCCCACTATTAATACTTTTTGTGGTTCAGTTATTTCTCTCTTTAGGAAGTTATATTGAAGCTGTAGAGAATGCTAATGCTCAAGCCCAGGCAGAAGTTGAATTAGATGAAAGTACCATTATAACATTTAAAGATGTTGCTGGTATTGATGAAGCTAAACAAGAATTGGAAGAATTTGTTTCCTTTTTAAAAACACCAGAAATATTTAAGGCTGTTGGTGCTACTCCACCAAAAGGTGTAATATTAGTTGGACCTCCAGGAACAGGTAAAACTCTATTAGCAAAAGCTATTGCTGGAGAGGCAGATGTACCATTTTTTAGTATTTCAGGTTCAGAGTTTATTGAAATGTATGTTGGTATAGGTGCTGCTAGAGTTCGTAGTTTATTTGACATTGCAGAACAAAATTCTCCGTCTATTTTATTTATTGATGAAATTGACGCAATTGGTAGGCAAAGAGGAAATAGCAGTGGAGGAAATAATGATGAACGAGAGCAAACGTTAAATCAAATTTTAACAGAGATGGATGGCTTTCAGCCTACAACTGGTATAATCGTTATTGCAGCAACAAATAGAGTAGATGTTTTAGACTCAGCTTTACTACGTCCTGGTCGTTTTGATCGACAAATTACAGTTTTTTTACCAACTGTTTCTGGTCGAAGAGAAATTTTAAAAGTACATAGTCGGGATAAAAAGATAGATGCAAAAACTTCCTTTACATCTATTGCACAGCGCACCCCCGGCTTTTCAGGTGCTGATTTATGCAATATGCTCAATGAAGCTTCTATCTTAACAGCTCGAGCTAATTTAGATATTATTACACCTAAAGAAATCTATGCAGCAATCGATAGAATAGTTGCTGGTTTAGAAGGAGTTGTTTTAAAGGATTCTCGAACTAAACGATTGTTAGCTTACCATGAAGTGGGTCATGCTTTAGCCGGTACTCTATTAAAAAATCATAATGCTGTCCAAAAAGTGACTTTGATTCCGCGGGGTCGTTCTCAAGGTTTAACTTGGTTTAAAGATAATGAACAACCACTTATGACTCGTAGTCAACTATCTTCTAGATTAATAGCAATTCTTGCAGGGCGAGCAGCCGAAAAAATTGTCTTTGGCAACATGGAAATCACGAACGGTGCTAGTGATGACTTTTTTAAAGTTAATTCATTAGCACGGCAAATGGTTACAAGATTTGGTATGTCTAAATTAACACCAATGTCTATGGAATTTCCAAAATCAACAATTTTTATGAGTAGAAGCACACAAAATAGATCTGAATGCTTTTTAGATATTGCTGATAAAATTGATCTACAAATTATTGAAATTATTGAGGATGGTTTTGAAAAAGCATCCGTTCTATTAGAAAGGAATCGTGTATTAGTAGATCAATTAACCGTATTAATTATGCAAGTGGAGACAATTGAGGGGGATGCGTTTGAACAATTTGTGTCGAATTTTACAAGTTTACCTGAAGAAATGAAAATACAACCGCTATAGTGCTTTTATTTTATTAGTCAATTTCTTATTCTTAAGAATAAGAAATCATTATTTTATTTCGTATTTTCTTTTCAATAAGTTAAAATAAACTTAGTTTTAATTAAAATTAATTACCTAAACTTTGCCAATCTATATCAACATCTTTTAAAATTAGTGATGAGTTATATATTTGTAAAATAATTAATAGAAAAACTAAAAATAAGAGCATAGTTATACCCATAATTAATGTTGTAGCCCAACCTGGTGCTACTTTACCATATTCAGAATTTAGTGGTCGTAAAATATCACCTAATTTTGTTTTGAAAGTCATAATTTAATAAAAATTTAAGTTAATCAATAACAATCTCTTGTCAGTATAGTCATTTAATAATTAGATTATAAAGTAAAAATTATGGAAACGTCTACAATTTTAGTTATTTTTGTTTCAAGCTTATTAATTGGAATTACTATTTATTCAACCTATATAGCATTTGGACCTGGATCAAAATTCTTAAGAGATCCTTTTGAAGAACATGAAGACTAATTAGGATTCTATCGAGTTAAATTCTAGAAGAAAATACATATTAAGGGAAAATTTATAAGACTAGAACAATTTTCTAGATATTGAATAGAGTATTCTCTTTCCCGCTGACTCAAAAATTTTTCTCTAAAAAAGATTATTAATAAATCTATCTAATTAAAAACTTTAAGATTCAACCCAAAATTTGATTTATATATTTCCTGGAGTTCGATCATTTAATAAAGTTATAAAAAAACAATTATTATCTATTACGATACTTGCTTATTGCTTAAGAGAAGTATATAAATCCAAATCCCCTTAAATTAGAGTCTCCTATTTTTTACCTTCAATCTTATCCTAACTTTTTTCGATATATAAATTTTCTATCTCTATTTATATTTAACATATATTTAGAATTTCCTCTAATAATTAGTTATTTTTCTTCCATTAGTTACTTTAGATCTATAATTTTATTCTATAATATAAAAGATGAGTATTTAACTATTCTTTTAATATTTTAGGGGGATCACGAAAGAAAACAGCAAAAAAAAGAACCATTAGTGTTCCGATTAATAGCGTTGCATATACTAATGCTGGTTGCGAGAGTTGTGAAAAGTCTATCCCCATATCTATTTTCCTTTTAATTAATTATAAAAATAAATTATACCACACTTTGTTTACGAGTTGTTTCATCGCCTAATTTTTGGAAAGCCCCAAATTCTACTTGTTCTGTAACTTCTGAACCAATACCGGTAAAGACATCACGGAATATTGTGCGTGAACCATGCCATAAATGTCCTAAGAAAAATAGTAATGCTAAATTTAAATGTCCAAAAGTATACCAACCACGTGGACTACTTCTAAATACACCATCAGACGCTAAACTTGTTCTATCAAATTCGAAAACTTCACCTAATTGTGCCTTACGGGCAAATTTCTTAACAGTAGATGCATCCTTAAAGGACTGACCATTTAATTTACCGCCATAAAAACTGACACTAACACCAACTTGCTCAATACTATATTTAGATTCAGCACGTCTAAATGGTATATCAGCACGAATTATACCATCTTTATCAATTAATATCACAGGGAAAGTCTCAAAAAAAGCAGGCATACGACGTACAGCTAGTTCTCTCCCTTCTCGATCTCGGAAAATTGGATGACCTAACCAAGCTTCTGCTATTCCATCTCCTTTATTCATCGGGCCAGATCTAAATAGACCGCCCTTTGCTGGGTTATTACCAATATAATCATAGAATGCTAATTTATCTGGAAGGCTTGACCAAGCTTCACTTTCTGATAAACCTTCATTTAAAGAAACATCAACTCGACGTTCAATTTCTTGTTGAAAATAGCCGCTATCCCATTGATATCTTGTTGGTCCAAATAATTCAATAGGAGTTGTAGCTGAACCATACCACATAGTTCCTGAAGTAATAAAGGCTGCAAAGAAAACAGCTGCAATACTACTGGATAATACTGTTTCAATATTTCCCATTCTTAAAGCACGATATAAACGTTGAGGGGGTCGTAAAGCTAGATGAAATCCACCAGCTAAAACGCCAAAACTTCCAGCTGCCATATGGTGTGCGGCAATACCACCTGGGTTAAAAGGATTAAAACCTGTTGGGCCCCATGAAGGTGCTACTGGTTGAACTTGACCTGTTAAACCGTAGGCATCAGAGACCCAAATACCAGGTCCAAAAAATCCAGTAATATGAAACGCACCAAAACCAAAACAAAGTAAACCAGATAAGAATAGATGAATACCAAAAATTTTTGGTAAATCTAAAGAAGGCTCACCTGTTCGTGGGTCACGGAATAATTCAAGATCCCAATAAACCCAATGCCAAACAGCAGCTAGGAAACAAAGACCTGATAATATAATATGACTATATGCTACACCCTCATAGCACCATAGACTTACAATAGGTTCTGATTTTTCGCCAGCTATATCCCATCCTGTCCATGAGTCAGAAACCCCTAACCTTGTCATAAAAGGCATAACAAACATACCTTGGCGCCACATTGGATTTAAAATGGGATCTGAAAAATCAAAGATAGATAATTCGTATAAGGCCATTGAACCCGCCCATCCTGCAACTAATCCTGTATGCATTAAATGAACTGCAATTAGTCGACCTGGATCATTAAGAACTACAGTATGTACACGATACCATGGTAATGCCATAAAAACTCCTCTTATACTAAATGAACAACATGTTTTTGACTTTCTTACCATGAGATTTCGAGATAATTAAGATAAATGCACTTGACAAAGTAAATACTTATAATATATAATGTATTATGTTATTATTTATCGTTAAAATAAATTTTTTTTGTAATATAGGCATATAAATTAAAATAAGGTCAATACTATGGCTGTGTATGAAGTTTACGTCATAAACATCGAGGAAGAAATTAGTCAAATGGTTATTTGTGGTGACGATGAATATATTTTAGAAGCAGCTGAAGATCAAGAATTAGATCTTCCATATTCTTGTCGAGCTGGAGCTTGTTCTTCATGTGCTGGTTTATTATTGGCTGGAACGGTTGATCAATCAGAACAGGCATTTTTAGATGATGGACAGGTTGAAGAGGGTTTTATATTGACCTGTGTAGCATACCCTGAAGAGGATTGTGAGGTTCGGTCACATGTAGAAGAAGACTTGTTCTAAAAAAGACTTTTTCTAATAATAAAATAAATTAAAATAATTTATTTTAATTTATTTTAATTTATTTTAATTTATTTTAATTTATTTTAATTTATTTTAATTTATTTTATTTAAATTTATTTTTAAATTTATTTTTAAATTTATTTTTAAATTTATTTTTAAATTTATTTTTAAATTTAAATTTATTTTTAAAATTCAACTTTCTTCTTATACTTTGTCCAATATTTCCTAATCTCTCTCTACGCGATATTTTATTTCTTATCCCATCTTCCTTTCTACTTTTCACGTCCATATGAAAATTTTTATATATGCGCGATACTTGCTGAGATCGAGAAAATCGCTTACACGACGAGTCCTCAATAGTATTATTTTTAGATCTTCCAAAAAACCCTTTTATTTTTTTATAACTTGACTTGATTATTCCAAATTTATTCTTCTTTTTTTCGTATAAAGATACATGATTATTATAAAGAGTATTTAAATATATCACGGTTGGCGTCAGTATTATCAAGACATCTTTTTCCTCTACTTTATCTATTTTAATTCGCATAGGCTTTCCTATAAATGTCATAAATTTTATTAATCGGATCACTTTTAACGCTTTCGACAAGTTTTCCAATTTAATTAAATAGTTATCGCCTATCGGACATCCTGATAAAGTAATTAATATTTTAAGGACTAAAATCATATTTCTGGCCTCCTTTAGACTAATGTAACTATAGCGCCAGCCGACTCGAGCAACTTTTTTGTTTCCTCCGCTGTATCAATATTTAAGCCCTCCTTGATTATCTGTGGGGTATTTTCCACAACTTCTTTGGCTTCTTTTAAACCTAATTCTGTTATTGATCTAACAACTTTTAAAATCGATATCTTTTTCTCAGGTGGTACCTGATCTAAACTTACATTAAATTCTGTTTGTTTTTCTACTGGATTCTTATCTTCGGAAGTATTTTGATCTGGATTCATCATCATAACCCCGCCTCCAATAGAAGCATCCACATTAAATAAATTTTCGAGCGCCTTTACCAATTCTGTTGCTTCTAATAATGATAAGTCTTGGACTTTATCAATTACGGTTAGGATTCGTAGAACCATATAATTTTTTATACCTTTTTTTTTTATTCATTTGTCAAAATATAGCTATTGCCAACTCTTTATAGTCTTAAAGTAGAAATATCAATTTCTATAGAGGGTCCCATTGAACTACAAATATGGAAAGTTTTAAAATATCGACCTTTTACTCCTGGTGGTCTATTATTTTCGATTGATGTATATACAGCTACTAAATTTTCTAATAAATCTGAGTCAGAAAAATTGCCTTTTCCAACTGATAAATGAACAATACCTGTTTTATCTGCCTTAAATTCTAATTTACCTTTTTTAAACTCTTCTAAAGTTATCTTTACATCTGTTGTTACTGTACCAGCTTTTGGCGAAGGCATTAATCCTTTTGGACCTAAAAGTCGACCTAATTTAGCTAATTTTGGCATCATATTGGGCGTAGCAATTAAAATATCAAAATTTAAATTACCTTTAGTTATTGTATCTATTAGATCATTAGAGCCAACTATATCGGCTAATTCCTGATATTCAGTTGTAATTGATTCTGCAGGCATTAACACTGCTATGCGTTTTTTTTTTCCAGTTCCTTTAGGTAAAATTAATGTACTTCGTAACTGTTGATCACTATACTTAGCATCAATTGATAAAGAAATGTGAGCTTCCACTGATTCTACAAAATTAGTATTTGTAATTTCTTTTAGAAGTCGAATTGCATCCTCTTTATCATATAAGCGTTTTTCGACTTTTTGTCTATTTGCTTTAGTTCGCTTATTTAATTTCCTCATTTTTTTACAATTAATTTTTGAAAAATTTTAAAAGTTAATCCGTTATTCTAATTCCCATATTTTTTGCAGTTCCTGTAATAGTTTTAAATGCACTCTTTAAATGTTTTGTATTTAAATCTGGTAATTTTATTTCAGCAATCTTTCTTATTTCACTTTTAGTTATTGAGCCAACTATATTTTTATTTGGTTCTGAAGATCCTTTTCCTATATTAGTCGCTCTGATTAATAAAACTGAAGCAGGTGGGGTTTTCAATATAAAAGTATAAGATCTATCTTCGTAAATAGATATTTCTACAGGAATAATTAAACCAATTTGATCACTGGTTCTTGCATTATATTCTTTACAAAAAGATGCTATATTAACACCATATTGACTAAGGGCTGGACCTACAGGAGGTGATGGTACAGCTTTGCCTGCGGATAAAGCTAGTTTAATAACATTAGTAATTTTTTTTGCCATAGATTCCCCTATATTAATTATTTTGCAATTCATTATTTTGCAACTAGTTATTTTAAAATTATGTAGTTATATACAAGTTTCTAAGGTTCCCTTAAATTTTTCCATAGTCTAAAATAAAACTATAGTTAAGGTACACGCCCTGAAGGATTTGAACCCTCGACACTAGGCTTTGGAGACCTATGTTCTACCATCTGAACTAAGGACGCTTTTTATACTAGAAGTAATAGTATCATAGAATATGTTAAATGTACTAATTATTTGTTGTAATATTAGATTTTAGTAAATAGATACTTCTAAAATTATTTTAGATCTATGAAGTATATTTTAGATCAATATTAGGTATTGAAAAACCTAAGAAACTTTGGATCAAAGATTAATTTAGTTGTACCAATGGGACCATTTCGATGTTTAGCTATAATAATCTCAATTAGGTTTTTTTCTACAGTTTCTTTATTATAGTACTCGTCGCGATATAACATAATTACAACATCAGCATCTTGCTCAATCGAATTATGAATGATTAAGTGACTTGTTAAATAATTGGAATAGTTTGAAATTTGTAAATCATAAACAGGTGCCAACCTATTATAACTTATTTTGGTTATTTTATCCCAGGAAATAGAGTATTTAATATCATGATTTAAATTGTTACAAATTAATAATTTTGCACCAATAAAAGTGTTTAGAATTAATTTGTCTATTTTTTTCCAACCTTTATTTGTTAAAACCTTATGATTATTACTTATTAATAAAGACCAACCTAAATTAGTTTCTACCTTGTATAGAGGTTTTTGACCAGTAAATTTAACATCAAAAATTTTTTGGTTAGAGATAAAATTGCCGCTCCAGCAAAAAATAGAATTTTTTTTATTTTTATTTTTTTGGAAAAAATATTTACTAGAACAAAACGAAAGGCAGCCACTTTCTCTTAGATCTGCTAAAATTGGTCTTTTATTTATTCGACTTTCGACATTCCTACTCAATTGAGATAAAACAATAACTGGTATATTTAAATCCCGAGCTACTTTTTTTAAATCCCGTGTAATTTTAGAAATCTCTTGGACTCGATTTGAGCTTGAATTTGTATCTTCTAATAATTGTAAATAATCAATAATGACTAAATTTATAGGCTTTGAGAACTCGATAGTAACAGTTTTAATTTTTAATTTTATTTCCCCTACAGATAAATTTGGAGTATCATCAATAAAAAGTCTAAGTTTGGATAAACTCTTAATTTTATTGATTATTCTAAGCCATTCTGTTTCTTTAATCTTTGAGGTTCTTAATCGTGTATTTGTTATTTCGACTTCAGAAGCCAATAATCTATAGAGTAATTGTTGGCGAGTCATCTCTAAACTAAAAAAAACTATACCAATATCTTGGTTTTGAGCAATATTTTTTGCTAAATTAAAAGCAAAGGCAGTTTTTCCCATTGAAGGACGACCTGCAATAATAATAAGATCTGAATTTTGAAAACCTTGAGTTAATATGTCAAATTCAATAAAAGTTGTTTTTAAGCCAGGTGATTTAGGAATTTTTAGTCCATTTTCAATTTCGATTAGAATTTGGCACAACCCTTGTTCGACACTAATTAACTGTTTTGTGGTTTTTGTTTCAGATAGAATAAAAAATTTATGTTCAATTTTTGTAAAAATAGTTTCTAAAGGTACTTCCGTTAAGTAACCAGCTTCAATTATATCTTCACCAAGTTTAATCAAAGATCTTCTTAAATATTTTTCATATATTAGTGCAATATACTCTTCTAGATTACTTAGTTTATTTATTTGGGCTAAAAGATTAAGAAGAACATTTGCTCCTCCAATTTTAACTAAAAATCCGTTATCTTGAATCCATGTAATTAAATTAATGTAATCAATTGTCTTACCTTCTGCATATAATATTAATAACGCTTTATAAATAATTTGGTGATTTTCTAAATAAAAAGCTTCAATTGGTAATTTCTCACTAACTATTAGAATTGATTCAGGTAGTGTTAAAATACTTCCTAAGACTAGTTTTTCAGCTAATAAATTATATGGTAAGATTACTTTTATATTACTCAT